CTATCTAATTTTATATCTGTTTCTATCTATATAGATATGGGAATCATCATATAATAATCGAAATCGATTATTAATTATCGATTTCGATTATTAATTATCGATAATTTGCAATAGAAAAAAGGGGGGAGGTTTGTGATGATTTTGAAATCTTTTCTACTAGGTAATCCATTCTACTTATACATGAAAATAATCAATTCGGTCGTTAATTTCAAGCTCTATTATAAAAAAAAGAGAAAATACTATATGTAATTATTACATTATTTACAACATTGATTTTACATTATGCAATTATTTTTGTCTATCAATTTGTCCGTATCAAATAGAATCATTTTAGAATAGCTTTTTATTTTCTTATTTATTTATTATTCTTTTTCTATTTTTATGTTAAGTTGATCTTATTGAAGGATTTTTGTAATTATACCGTATCTGGAATTAAATATCGATAATAACAATAAGAAAAAGTAGTTTTTTTTTGAATCTACTCACAGAAATTCAATATATGTCTTTCACATACAACGATAATTCCTTAAAAAAGGAGTCACTTACCTTTTGAATGGCAGTTCCAAAAAAACGTACTTCTATGTCAAAAAAGCTAATATTCGTAGAAATCTTTGGAAAAAAAAAGTTTGATCTTTAGCAGGCAGTTTTAAAAGCTTTTTCTTTAGCTAAATCTATTTCCACCGGACAGTCAAAAAGTTTTTTTGTTGCACAAAAAAAAGTCGTTGGAAAAATCTTAATTGATATGTTTCAAAGAACTTCCAAAGTATTGTGTATTGTATCTTTATTTCACTTTTACTTATTAGTTAGAGCTAGCTAATAGAAAAATAAGAATCTTTCTATCTACTTGATTCGAAGTACTCAGTATTGTGTATTTTCTTTTTTTTTTATCTATTGAAATTTAGATTTAGTGATATTGAATTCGTGATATTTTTTTTATTTCCTATGAATTGTGCTTTTCTGATTTTGAAAAGCACAACAAGGAAGAATCTTAATATTCCATTCTACTTTATACTAAGGCCTTGGATCTCAAAATCATTACAAAAAAGATTATGAATTTTAGACTCCGACTGAGAACGAAACTTTTGAGAGGCACACTTTCTAACTGTTCTGGATAAACAAAAGCTAGATTTCTAGACCTACGGATAAAATTGATTATTAAAAATGAACTTACGAAGATGAAGATACTAAATTTTAAGTAGTATTGATATTGATCATATTTCCATATGAATATACGCAATGGAATCATGCATCTTTCTTCATTGTTTGCTAAACTTTATTGAATACTTTAGACAATTCAACATCAGAATTTCCTATTATTATATGTGAAAGTAATGCCGCCGCCATGGTGAAATTGGTAGACACGCTGCTCTTAGGAACTTTTTCGGCAGTGCTAGAGCAAAGAATTTCTCGGTTCGAGTCCGAGAAAATTGGCGGCATAAATATTTATAATTCATGGATTAATAATAAAGATACAATAGATATCTAATAGTATAATAGATCTAATAGCCGAATCTAAATTTTTCAATATTTTAGATTCTATTTAAGCCCCAATTTCAATTTTTTAAAAAGGACTTTTATTATATGATATTTGCGACCTTAGAGCATATATTAACTCATATTTCCTTTTCGATCATCTCAATTGTGATTATAATTCATTTGATGAACTTATTAGTTTACGAAATCGAAGAATTACGTAATTCGTCAGAAAAAGGAATGATAGCTACTTTTTCCTCTATAAACAGTGTTTTTAGTCTACTCGTTGATGATTTCTTCGGACTTCACCGACATTTTCCTTTAAGTAATTTATACGAATCTTTAATTGATTCCTTTCATGGAGTTTATCCATTATTCATATAATTCCGTATAATTAGGAATTCTAAAAATGATTTAAACGCAATGAAAACTGCACCAAGTGCCATTTTTACCCAAGGTTTCGCCACATCAGGTCTTTCAACTGAAATGCAAATCAACCCGCAATATTAGTACCTGCTCTACAATCTCAGTGGTTAATGATGCATGTCAGTATGATGTTATTGAGCTATGCAGCTCTAAATTTATGCGGATCATTATTATCAGTTGCTCTTATAGTGATTACATTTCAAAAAAAAATCGATTTTCTTTTGAAAAACAAGAATTTTTTAAGTTTAAGTAAATCGTTTTTCTTTGGTGATATGGAATATTTGAACGAAAAAGGAACTATTTTAAAAAAGACTTCTTTCTTATCATTTAAAAATTTTTACAAATATCAATTAATTCAGCTCTTATTTGGATTCTTGGAGTTATCGTATCATTAGTTTAGGGTTTTGACCTTTTTAACCATAGGCATTCTTTCTGGAGCAGTATGGGCTAATGAAGCATGGGGTTCAGTATTGGAATTGGGATCCTAAGGAAACTTGGGCATTTATTACTTGGACCATATTTGCAATTTATTTACATACTAGAAAAAATTCAAAATTGCAAGATCAAGTTACGAATTCGGCATTTGTAGCTTCTATAGGATTTCTCCTAATTTGGATATGCTATTTTGGGATCAATCTATTAGGAATCGGGTTCCATAGTTATGGCTCATTCCAATGAATATCTAATTGAATAAAAGAAATTGCATAAAGAATACATAAAATAATCGTCAGATACACAATGAAATTTTGTGCAAGTTTTTGAGACACCTTTTTAATAGAGGATTTTTTCAAATGGTTCTCAGATAAAAACTTTAGATCATATCTAATTATAATTCTAATTAACACTTACCTTTTTTTCATTGCACAACGAAGAATCGTGAAAATATGAAAGTCAAAGAATTCTAAGACTTTTTTTCCAATTAATTCAATTTATTGAATCTAAAAAAAGAATTAGTATCTATAAAAATAGAACTTGTACCTTGTCAACCTATAACGGGAGAACTTAAATCAGGATAAATACCAATTCCTATTACAGGTAGAAAGATATAGATCAAGACAAATAGTTCTCGTGGTCCAGAATCAAAAAAATTCGAGTTTGTAATATTAAATAGCTTGTATCCATAGAAAATCTGACGTAATATCGTAACATAGATAATAAAAAATAGAAGTTAATATCATTCCAATTAACATAATTAACATTTTTGGTATGAAAAGATATTTTGGGCTGGTAATTATTCCAAAAAATCTTTCGAGTAAGAATTCTGCAACAAAACCACTCATTCCTGGCAATGCAAGAGACAAAACCATCGAGAAACTACTCAAGATTTTTGACATTGGAAGATAGGTATCCCAGAACCATCTCTTCGAGATAAAAAAAAGGTATTCTATCACAACTTGTTCCTGCTAATAAAAAAGCGCAGCACCAATCAATCTATGAGATAGTCTTTGTAAAATGATTTCATTAAGTCCTATGCCAGTTATTCCTAGAATTCCTACATGACTTTTCTTTGAAAAAAAGGAAAAAGTCTCGAGAAGAAAAGGATGCTATTTGACCACTATACATTGCTAACATCAAGAAATTGAAGAAAAATCGCGGATTTTGAGTAATTGGCTTCAAGCTACTAAAGAATTAGTTCTAAATCCTGTCAGTAAAAAGGGTACCTATGGAAAGTCCAGAGGTTTTCGGAGTCTCCATTGAAAATCAAAAAGATTGATCCATTTAGAATCCTTCTTGGATTGAGTTAATGGATCGGATCGTCCAATTGGAAAATGATAACAAAATAAAGAGAGCTATCATCATTAGAAGGATACTCTAGGATACATATATATATAGTATACCACCTATACACCTTCTTTCTCCTATGAGTGAATAAAGATAATTGAAGAATCCGCAAATATGGGCAAAACAAAAAGTATTGTTCACCAAGGAAAATAACTCGTGATAAAGAAAAGATAAGATTCTACCAGAAAAGCCCGTGCTCGGGAGAAGAAGAATTGATAAATATTCTCTTTTCTCGAATACGGGCTTTTGTCGGTAAAGAGGAATCAAATGATTCAAGTGGAGTTTTTTGTCACATATCAATAAGAAAGACCCATGCTGCGAGTTGTTTCATGAATACCATAAATAAACGGAACGGACACTCAAAAAATGACCGTTGGACAAGCGGATTCACAATCTTTTACAACCTACACAATCTTCGGTTAACTTGGCGCAGAAGCAATTTGCTTAGCTATACATACCGTTCCAAGGTATCGATTTCCAATACATCCGTGGGGCAAGCTCGAACACATTGGGTACATCCTATACATGTATCATAAAAAGGATTCTTTACTGAATGTGACATTGGGTCTATAAATTTCAGTTTTGAACACAAAAAATTTTCAATCTGGTAAAATAAGAATAATGAAATAATCATATATTTTCTATTGTAGACACCAGATGAATCAATGATTTATCAAAATTTTAAGAATCAATAGATTTTTGAATCTGTTTATTAGAAAGGACCAAGATACTTTGATTTCCATTTCAATAACCATGAAATATAAGTTTACGAATTCAATTCATGTTAAATTTACTATATGTATATAGAATGTATATAGATATATATATAGATATAGAATCTAGAAAGATTCTAGTATATAGGTAGAATAATTCTATAGATAGATAGAAATAGAATTAATTGGATATTGATAGATTCTATATCAATATCCAATTAATACGTTTGTTATTTTTGTTATTAGGTTAGTGATAGAAGAGATTAGTAACTCTAAATCTCAATCATAAATCTATATGAAAATGAAAAAAGAGAAGAAAGAAACACTTAGAAGAAATACATGTTCTAACATTATTGATAAATTCCTCATCTCTCTCAATTCATTGAAATATGAACAAAATGAAACCTATTAAGTTGACTAGAATAGAAGAATTACAGAACAAAAGAATATATTCACAGTAGATTGAGAAAAAAAGAGATTTTTTTTTAAATCCATTTTCATTCTTTCAATAAAAAAAAAAGAAGTTCTTCTTTCTTATTATATTAGATTATTGATGGGCACATAGTAATCTGCACCTATCAAAGAGAGTAAAAGGATTGGCTATAAATGAATCCCAATTTGTTGAACATTACTTATGAAGAAATCCTGTTCTATAATCTGATTTGATCTTGTAGATCCAAAAAATTCCGTACCATAACGTATTTGGGAGAGTAGTCATTCAATGAAAAAAAAATACTTGTACAAACCAATGAAGTGATCCTATCTCCAAAGTTCCGCAAATAGGAATCATTGGAATATTCTGAACCGTTCATAAACAGCACAGCAAATATGATTAATACATTTATGGTTCCCACAAATAAGGAACTGCGTGGCAGTTACAAAATAGGAATTCAAAACAAAATATAGAATTAAGGATATACAAACAAGAAGAACCAATACCAATGAAAAGGCAGAATCAATGGGATTGGTAAGTAATACTATTCCCAGACCTCCTAATATAAGAACTGATTCCAGAAATATTACTAAAGATATTGAACTAAAGATATTGAGCATTTACAGGTAAATGATTTAAGGTAATTATGAAACTTTGTCCAATGTACCTTGTGGCTCATATTTTTTCCTTAATTCATTATTTCATTAATTTATTAAAATGAAAAATCTAAACAAAGAATAACTTAACTAAGAAAAAAATAATTAAAAAATAAAAAAGAACAAGAATAATAATAAGAAATTCAAAATTAATTAAGAAATTTTTGGTTCCCGAATATTTAATTGATCCATTACATTTCTTATAACGCACTTTATTTTTATTTGACAAATAAGTCAATAATCGTTGACGTTTTCCTAGAATTATTCGTAGACCCCTTTGTGATAAAAAATCTCTTTTGTGCAATTCTAAATGTGAAGTAAGTCTTCGTATCTTACTGGTGAAATGGAATACTTGAAATTCAACAGATCCACATATTTTCTTCTTTTTCTTCTTGTGTAATAACTGAGATGAATGAATAATTTTTTTGACCATAAATAAAAATTTGTATCTTTATTTTCTGTGAATTTTACCGATCAGGAAAAATAAAATAAAAAAAAATAGCATAATAAAGAATATTTACTATGCCAGTTATTTTTATCTTTTCATCTAGTATACATCAAAATTGGATTCTATTCATATACTCTTTTTTTCATTTATGTGGTTTATGTTTTTATGTTTTGTATATTTTAATCAAAATATACAAAACATATAGTGTATTCGTCGAAATAGAACAATTTCTTTGTTCTTTTAAGATACTTAAATAAATTCCACTCTTCCTAATGCACAAAGTTGATATACTATGACAATCAGCATTATGTATTATAGTATTACTACATAGTGTAGATGTTTTGGCTTTCTCATCTACCAAATATGTTAGATGATATGTAGGAGAAATCTACTAATTAAATTCTTTTTCATTGGAATTGAATTGATTCCTAATTGTTAATACATATGTATTCTTGACATACTGAAACGACTGCTGTTATTGACATCAAACCAATAGCGATTCATACAAGCTAAATCTTCTAATCTATAATTGGGCCAAAGAAACAATTTGAATTTAATGAAATTTTTTCTATCTGTATTAATATGTTTGTTCTCATTCAAAAATTGCCCACAGTTTCTTATTTTATTTTCATTGCAAAATCTTGGATTTCTATCCACAACATGAAAATTCTGAGAATTTAAACAAATTCGAATTCGAAATTCTCTACGACGTCTGGGGGATAGAATATTTTCAGGAACAAGTAAATCTGCCTTATAATGATTTTTGTCTCCACTTAAAAATATGTTGCTAGTGTCGTGCAATGGATTTTTCAAAACCCCCTTTCTCAATTCTTTTTTTTTTGTATTTCTTAGTTGTTTGGTACTTCTTATTATGCGACTGATGAAATATCCATAGTTTGATATATAATAGATTTTCCGTCCCTTCGTATAGATAGACAAATTGGTTCAATAATAAATATTCCCTTTCTTATCAATTCTGCAAGAACTAGGTCCCTTTGAATCAACATTTCATCTAGATTTATTTCACCTCTTTGAATCGAAGATATAGCAATTTCCTTTGGATTTATGCAGTCTAAGTAGAAGACAATATACCCTTAGATTTTTCATTACTTTATTATTCAAATGATCATGGCCCATCAATTAGTTGATAAAAGTAAATATTTTCTCAAAAAAAAATCTAGTTCCATTTCATTCTTGCTCTTATATTGTTTTTTTTTAATACCTTTTTTTATTTACTAAGCTTGCGTAATCTTCTTCAACAGCTTTTTTATTCTATTTGGTTTAGTCAACTTAGAAGATTTCATTTTTGGACCTGTTTCGTTGGTTTTCTTCCTGCTTGGACTTTACTAATAATGTCAAGATCTTTTTTTTTCTTAGATGATTATTACGTTAATTTTTTTGCTTTTTTCATTTTCATATAGAAAAATGAAAAAAGAGTGATTTGATTGGGATGATCCAAGGTTGAATTAATTATAGACATCACAAAAGTAGTAATCAAATTCTGGGAAGAACCAAGTTTCTATCCGATTGGATATAGTATCATGATTGGATGCGATTATTCTATCATTATCATAGAACCTTTTTTTATTCATTCCCATGCAATCAAAAACGAAATTGCATGTTTTGCTCTCTTGATAAATTGTAGGAAAAAAAAGATCTTTTTTTTCCATTTTGTTGAAATTCTTAATTTCAGTCTTAGTATTTTTCTGAATCTTGATGCCAATATGTGCATTGGTCCAGATCTCTATATTATTCTCAATATTCTTTATAAAACAAAGAGGAATCTGAATTCTACAATACAAAATATATTTCTATCCAAATTAGTATTCCTATCAATAAGAAATCCTTTTTCTACTTTTTCTAGATAATCATTACTAGGTATACTTACCAATACATATAAATGATTCAGGTATTCGATGTATTGAAATGATATTTAATTTCTTGGTCCCCGTTTTTTTCTAATGTTGATTCAGAAATGTATAAATTAGGAAGGCTTATGTATTTATATGATAAAATATCATATCTGTAATGTTTTTTCCATTTATCCTTTTTATTCATAAATGAATTCTCTGCATAGTCATTTTCTTTCATGGAATAAATGAATCGGTATTTTTTATATAAATCCAATTGGTTTGTGACAAATTCCTTATTTTGAATCATACGATGTTTATCAATTGCTATTTCTCCATTCTTTAGGTACTAATACTAATTGATACTTTTTTTTTTTAGCATAAATCGTATTGATAAAATCTTAACTTTTCTTTATAACCAGTTTTTCCATTCGTTCATTACAAACGTATTAATTTGCTTATGTCTGCTGATTCTATAATTAAATATTCCGTGTATCATATAATAGTCTTTTAAATTAGGTCCTTAAAAAAAGGTGTATAGCTCCCTTGATATTGAAGTACAGGTCTCAGATTTGAGACTTATGATAAGTAATTGGTTTTGTGATCATTTTGTAATTGGCCGATCCAAAACATATGCTTGGGATAGGGAAGATTCAAGTTCCAATAAGTATTGGAATTTTTATTGCTAGTCTTAGTATTATCAATATTTGAAAACAATTTTTTTATAGTCAAAATTTGAAAATTCATTAGTATTTTGATTTCTTTCATCAATTCCTTCTTGTTCTTTATTTATTCCATTGTTGTAAATGGATAGTTATTAAAGATCTTTTTTGTTGATTCAAAGAAAAGTTGTGTATTGATCTTAGAAATGGTAATGGTATATAAAAAAAGATCTATGTATATTTATTTCAATGAATGATTTGATAAAGTAGTGTGATTTACGCATTAATCGGATATTTTTCCTTTTTAATATTTTCCAAATATGCTTCTGTAATCCCGATCTTTTATTATCATAAATTATAATTATTTCTTTTTTTTTCTTGTCTTTTGCAGTTCCGTCAATGCTGCATTGATTCCTTATTTGAATTATCTTATCATGAAAGATCTTTCATTCTTCTTTCTATTAGATGAATAATTGAACCAATTTATCGTTAATGATTTAGAACGGATGATTCGCTAGGAATATTTCTTTTTAAATCTTTTTTATTTTCGTTGTGGTTCATATACTTTTTCTTGTCCTCACTTCAAATAATAAATTTAGATTGACTTTATCCAGTTTTTTCATTATTAGGTTGATAATTCGAACTATTTGGATGACTCCTTTTTTTTTTCTTTTTTGAAGTTCTTTATAAATAGGTTCAAAAAAGAAAGGTCGTTTTCGAGGAGAACCAAAGGGAAGTTCCGCTTCCATTCCCCAGACTGTTAAAAAACAAAAATTTGTTTTTTTTTCTTTTTTTTTCATTAGATCTCTATGATGAGATCGTGCCCTAGATTTTCTCCAAGGTTTTAGACAGAAAGGATATAAAATCTATTTATCTGAATACCGTCTATTAACCAAGCTTGGGGAAATTCTGTTTCTGATAATTGAACACCATTATAGGTGCATTTAATATGGATTTCTCTATTCCATTCCTTAAAATGCCTCGTTCCACTCGGGAATTTGAAATAATAACATAACGGAAAATATTTTTGGCTATTATTAATGAAGGCAATATAATGTATTTTCTAAGAAAAGATTGGGTTACTAACATCAAACCTCTTATTACTTGAGTCAATTAATAAAGGTATCCCAAGCTTCTGATATTTCTATCTGTTCATTTTTATCTTTTTTATCTTCATTTTCAAAATAGGAAATTTTGAATTCTGATTCTTGTTCTCTCCCCATCCAATTCCTAAAAATGAAATTCTTAATTTCGTTGATATCCAAAAAACGAAAAAAAAGATGTTTTGTCTAGACGATCCAAAAAAAGAGGAGAATGTACATTTACTTGAAAGAGGTTCCAAATAACTGTTTTACGTCTTTGAGCGCGCATGGATCCTTTGAATTTAGATTGCGACGAAAATCCGATTGTTCATTAGTGAGTAACGTATCAAAGCCACCTCTTCCTCTTCCATTTGATCATCCTTTTTATCATTGTTACTAGTATTCTGATCATTATCGTTATAAATTAATTCACACGTTTGGCTCTTCTTGAATGAATCTCATAATATTCTTCCTC